AACCAAAATCCCCTACACGATTGGTTACAAAAGCTTTTTGGCAAGCACTTGCTGCAATTGGTCGTGTGAACCAAAAACCTATTAATAAATACGAACACATTCCTACCAATTCCCAAAAAATATAAATTTGTATCAAATTGGAACTAGTAACTAATCCCAACATTGAAGCATTGGAAAAACTCATATAAGAAAAAAATCTCAAATATCCTCGATCATGAGACATATAATTGTCACTATAAATAAGAACCATAATTCCAACAGTAGTGATTAATATTAACATTATAGAAGTAAGCGGATCAATAAAGTATCCAAACTCTAAGGAAAAATCATTATTGATGGTCCAAGACCATAGATATTGATAAATAAAACTTCCTTTTATTTGTTGAATAGACAGATTGGCCGAAAAAACCATAGCTATGCTTAGCAGTAAAACACTAGGAAAAGCCCACATACGACGAATATTTTTTGTTGCTGTTGGAAAAAATAGAAGTCCAAATCCTATTGATATAGTAAGAGGGAGTGGAAGGAAAGGTATTATCCATGCATATTGATATGTATGTTCCATAAGAAAGCAAATTTGAAATTCTTTTTAATTTAATTGTTTCCGATTCACCAACTCTTATCTATTTTGGAAGGAAGAAGAATAAAACAAATCAGTAAAAAAATTATGAAAAACTCAAATATTTGAATTCTTAATCGATCTGACTTTTGCCATATATTATTGAATAATTCAAAAAGTTCCAATTCGTTTAATTGAATGATATGACCAAATGACTAGGTAAAACTTATTACCTGGTGATTCACTAAAGATAAATTTTTATTAAATTGAAATTAAGATCCAAAAAAAAAATATGGAATTTTTTATTATTCTACTGTTTTGATGATTTATAACCCTATAGTATAGTAAAAAAAGTTCCACCAACACCAGTAAAATACTTGGTTCAGATATGGACCCAGTACCTGCTAATAACAGAATTCAATAAAAAGAAACTTTATTAACTTTATTATTATTATAGTTAAAATATTTAAAGTAAGTATCTAATTCATTGTGGAACTGATTGATTGAATTCCAATGCATTCAATAAGAAAACTTATGCTTATTATAAATGGAATCCTATAATGTTTCTTATTTGACATAGAACTGAAATAAGATATTACTAGATATTACTAAAATGACCTTTATCTGGTAATGTCTCGTTTTTAACAGACTAACTATAGTAGTTTTATTTAAATAAAAATTATGGATAGTCGCCCTGAAATTGATCAATTAAATTAATCAATTTCAAATTATTCAAAATTATATTAAAATTATATAAGGAGATGGGAGAAGAGTCTTAATACTTATTAAATGTGTTATAAAAATATCAGACTAAAATATGAGTTAGAAACTTTTTTGTTCTTTCTGAATGGCAATCAATTTCTTTTTAGTGGTAATAGATACCGTAAACACAGATTAAAATGGGGCTATAAAAAAAAATAACAAAACAATCAATACTAGTTTTTTTTTTTTTATTTGAAGATTGTATATTTTATGTAATAGAGATACAAAAAATAAAAAACATAAAATAAACTAGAATAAGAAAAGATAATTATCAAAGGATATTTTCTTTTCTAGTACAAAGAAAAGAGTATATGAGATGTGCACAAAACAAATCAATACAAAAAAAAAACAAACAAAAAAAATATATATATATATTTTGTAGAAACTATTTCTATGTTATGAAAAGTGATTATCTATGTAATAAGTTAAGTAAAGTATAGATAATAAATAATGAAAAAGGGCCAATCCTTTTTGAGCAATACATGTCTTTCACATCCAATGATAAAAATGACTAACTCTTTTTTTTTTAATGGCAGTTCCAAAAAAACGTACTTCTATGTCAAAAAAACGTATTCGTAAAAGTATTTGGAAGAAAAAAGGATATTTGGCTGCGCTAAAGGCTTTTTCTTTAGCTAAATCAGTGTCCACAGGACATTCAAAAAGTTTTTTTGTGCGACAAACAAGTAATAAGGCCTTGGACTAATCTGAATTGACATAGTTCAAATAATTAAAACTTTTATAAGTATAAGACGAATGAGTCGCATTAAATAAATTTGTGTTTTGTTTTAAATTCTTCAATTCAATATAAGTTAGAACTAACTGTTGTGGTATAAGAAGATTTTCTCTGTCTACTATAACTATATTGGTTTTAACCATTATTATTTTTTTATCTTTTTCTATTTTTTCTTTTAATTTAAATTAAAAGAAAAAATAGAAAAAGATATTTTTTCTTTTTTCTTATATGTCTAGTCCAATACCTAATTTATTTGTTTTGTAAATCTTCCCATAAGTGTTATACAAGGAATACAATTAGTAATACAATTTAACCGAGTTAGTAATATATGTATATGTTTCAAAAAAAAAAATTAAATGAAAATTTAAATAAAATAATTAAATTATAATTATAAATTTAATTATTATATTATAAATTAAATAAATTAAATTAAAAATATTAAATAA